TAGAACATAGAAAAGCAGGATGTCCATGACGTGTACGTGTCGGATGAACCAAATCCTCGTTGAATTTTATTTTTCCATTAGAAGGGGCTCGCACATGTTCTGCAGTACCCCCTGTGAATACTCCGCCGGTATGAAAAGTTCTTAATGTTAATTGAGTGCCCGGTTCTCCAATAGATTGACCTGCAATAATACCTACAGCTTCTCCCAATTCGACCAGGTCGTCATGAGCTGGACTTCGGCCATAACATAATTGACAAATCCACGACGTACTCCTACAAGTAAAGGGAGTTCGAATAGAGATTGGTTGTGCTCTAAAAGTTATGAATCTATTGACAAGTCCAACTCCAATATCTTGATTTCTAGTAGCAATGCATCGCGAACCTATATATACATGATCTGCTAATACACGCCCAATTAATGTTTGGATAAAAATCCTGTCCGCCATCATTCCATTTCGAGGACTTACAGAAATACCTCGGACGGTGCCGCAATCTGTTCGACGTACAACAATGTGTTGAACTACTTCAACAAGTCTGCGCGTGAGATATCCTGCATCTGATGTTCGGATAGCGGTATCCACAACTCCTTTACGGGCTCCGTAACAAGAAATAATATATTCTGTTAAAGAGAGTCCTTCGCGTAAATTGCTTTGAATGGGTAAATCAATCATTTGCCCTTGGGGATCCGACATTAATCCTCTCATACCTACTAATTGATGTACCTGAGATGCATTTCCTCTGGCTCCCGAAAAAGACATTATATGGACTGGATTAAAAGGATCGGTCATCCGAAAATTAGGATTCATTTCTTGTCGCAAATATTCACTTGTGGCATACCAGATCTCGATCGATTGACGTAATTTTTCTACCGCGTGTACATTCCCATAATGATGGTGTTTTTCCAAAATAAAACTTTGTTGTTCAGCGTCTTGAACTAGCCATCTTTTAGAAGGTATTGTTAAAAGATCATCAATTCCTAATGAAATGGATGCGGCGGTAGCTTGTCGGAAACCCAGAGTCTTTACTTGATCCAGGATATGTGATGTATATCCTATTCCATAGTGATCAATAAATCGACTAATAAGTCGTTTCATGGCAGTTCCGTCTATCATTTTATTGTGAAAGACCTGAGTGGGCCGTTCTGCCATCAGTACCTCCATATTGCGCTGAGTAGAATTTGACAATGGGTTTGAGTCAGTGATTGTAAAACTTCCTTTTCTAGATCTTGATTCACGTATAAATTCCGCAATTGCAATTATAGTCCTAGTTAACCCGGTGAGACTCGAATTCCCCCTGGTAGCATAGAATTACAACAGCCCTGCCAAAACCCCTGTATGGCTTCTTCTATTTCTCGATAAAGAGAAATATGACCGAGAGTGGTTCGAATATATATATAAAGAATTTCTTTTTTTATACTTCTTACTATTAGATAGTGTCCATAAATCTCATAATAGGTCCCCAAAGATTCATAGTGAATTTCGATGGGAATTTCTCTTGCAGCAATAACGCGTTGATCTAGTCGCCACCGCAGCCACAAGGGACTACCTAAATTGATGCGTTTTTGCCGATAAGCTCCAATTGCATCATAGGCATTAGAAAAAAAAGGTTCTTTTTTTTTTGTATACTTATAGTTATTATCTTCATTTTGATAGTTTATACGATTACATGGATTATACCTATTTACACAAATACCCCGACGATTTCCACTCGTTAAGAAATAGAGTCCACTAAGCATATCTTGAGTTGGTGCAGAAATGGGATCTCCAATAGTTGGAGACAAAAGATTCATATGAGAAAACATAAGTAAACGTGCCTCTGCTTGAGCCTCCAAAGATAAAGGCACATGAACAGCCATTTGATCCCCGTCAAAGTCTGCATTGAAGCCCTTACAAACTAATGGATGTAAACAAATAGCACGCCCTTCCACTAAAATGGGCAGGAATGCCTGTATGCCTAATCTATGCAGAGTAGGCGCTCTATTCAGCAATACAGGATGGTCATCCAGAATTTCCTGAAGTATTTCCCATACAATCGGTTTTTTTTTTCGAATTTGACTTTTAGCAACTCCGATGTTCGAAGCAAGATGTTTTCTAATTAGGTCACGAATTACAAATGCCTGAAAAAGTTCTATTGCTATTTCGCGAGGCAATCCACATCGATGTAATGAAAGTGAAGGGCCCACGACAATCACTGACCGCCCTGAATAATCAACCCGTTTACCAAGCAAAGTCTCGCGAACTCTTCCTTCTTTGCCTTCAATTACATCTGAAAGAGACTTGTAAACTCTATTATGATCATCCCTCATCGGTTGTCCGCAGATTCCATTATCAAGAAGTGCATCCACGGCTTCTTGCAGCAATTTTTCCTGAGATATTATTAATTCTTCTGGCGTAGCTATACTTGTTGTTAATAGATCTGTAAGAGTATTATTCCGATAGATAATTCTTCTATAGATTTCATTAATATCCGAGGTCACTAGTTTATCCTCATCTATATGATAG